ACCATCGATGAACTGATCGAATTAACCAACCAAAGTTGGCTTCAGTCATTATGTATTGAACTGAGGCAAAGGCCTCGGTAACGGTCGGACGATAGTAAAAAGTCATGGCAAACCCTGTGGCTACTTGTACTAAAAAACAAGTAAGTGTAATCCCTCCTAGACAATAAAATATGTTGACATGAGGAGGAACATATTTACTAGTTATATCATCTGCAATCGCCTGAATCTCGAGACGCTCTTCGAACCAATCATATACTTTATTGAGATAGGTAAACCAAAGTAACTCCCCCTCTGAGAACTGTATATGAGAATTTCATCTCGTACAGCTCAAGCATAAATACCCAAATAAGGGTTGCAACGAATATTTAATAGAAAGGTTTCCTTTTCTTATTATTCTAAGTCTCCAGATTAAATCTTCTCTGAAGATATAAAGGGAAACCCCCAAGCTATTCTTTGTGATGATAATGCTAAAAAATCAAGTTAGCTCATTCGTATTTATGTTAATAGTTACAGGCCTCTTGAATCTTCTTTTCCCTATTTTTCTTTATTTGAGTTATTTTATTGTTTTTATTTGTTTGCATTTTTTATTATTGATAGGAATTCTCTTGTTGAGACCCTATGAATCGGTTGAAACCTCAGATTCATACTATAACCACGATGATTGAATAAAGCCCCTAAGCTAAGCCCAAAAGTTCTTTGAGTAAGAACCGTTTGATCATCACTTATTCAATTAAATAGATAAAAGGACTAAAAATTCGGAGAAATGAAACCGTTGGGCAAAAAATAAACATAATTTTTTAGGAAGAAAAACCCTTCGATTTATAATGAATATAATTAATTATATTATAAAATAAAAATATTTTTATTTTTTTTTTATTTTTGAATCCAGTCGCGAGGTCTGAATAGTAGGTATGAATCATAGTTCAAATATTTCTTTATAATATATTACGTGCTCCAGATACAAAAAGAAATATCCGACAAAGCAGAACGCATCTCTCTCAAGATGACAGATCTATTCTCTGTAATATCAATAGGATCAATTATAACAAGTCGCACACTCATATTCCAGAAATACAGAAACATAAGGAATTCCACGATCGAACTTCCAGAATGGCCCAGAAATCAGAATCTTAAGTGATTCATTTTGGATTGAAAATCCAACGACTTCGTGATTTTCTATAGACCTAATTCATCGAAATTCCATCCAGTAAAACGGATGAATTATAAATCTCGAGAATAATAGATAAGAATACTGCAAATAGCGCCATTGCAACCCCCATCAAAGGGGTAGTCCCCCAACCAGGAGCTACTTTTCCATATTCCGAATTTAACGGTTTCAATAAATTCCCCACAGTAGTTGCTCTTGGACCAGATTTAGAACCACCCTCAATGGTTTGTGTAGCCATAAATCCTATTGCATTAGTTGAGATTGGTTGACTTTGTATACCATTCCGTTGTAAATAAACGATCTTATCATAGATCCATTGTGGTCTTTAAATTTAGAATAATGGAAACAGCAACCCTAGTCGCCATCTTTATATCTGGTTTACTTGTAAGTTTTACCGGGTACGCCTTATATACCGCTTTTGGGCAACCCTCTCAACAACTAAGAGATCCATTCGAAGAACACGGAGACTAGTTGAAGTAAAGTAATGAGCCTACCATATTGGCAGGCTCATTACTTTACTTCAATTTAGATAATGTAAGATAATGAAAAATCATTTTTTAGTCGGAACCTTAGGCGGCTCTCGAAAAAATATAGCGAAAAAAATAATTCCTAGAGTCGAAACTAAGAGGAATGTATAAACCAATGCTTCCATAAATTCGATCGTGGTTTACAATTATAGCTTCCACACCTGTTCATTTGGGAACATCTCCCCGATTAAGTTAAGAAAGGACAAGAATCAAAGAAAGGTCGGCGATTCAAATCAAGATTTCTTCGGTACTCTATGTCAAAGTCAAAGTGAAATCACAAAAGAGGCGAAAGATATAAGAGCAATATTGTATCAGACTACTTGTCTCTTTGTAGTTGGATCTCCAAGTTTTTGGAATGCTCCAAATTCCACTTGAGCATCCAAATCCGGGTCAATACCGGCAAAAACATCTCTGAATAAGGTTCTAGCACCATGCCAAATATGTCCGAAAAAGAAGAGTAAGGCGAACGAAGCGTGCCCAAAAGTGAACCACCCCCTTGGGCTGCTACGAAAAACACCATCGGATTTCAAAGTAGCGCGATCTAATTCAAAAATTTCACCCAATTGAGCACGTCTAGCATACTTTTTCACAGTAGCGGGGTCACTATAACTGACTCCATCGAGTTCGCCACCATAGAACTCAACAGTTACTCCTACCTGTTCGACACTATACTTGGATTCTGCCCTTCTAAAAGGAACATCGGCTCTTACAATTCCATCTCCATCTACCAAAACTACTGGAAATGTTTCAAAAAAAGTAGGCATACGACGTACAAACAGCTCGCGTCCCTCTTTATCTCTAAAGATGGGATGTCCTAACCATCCAACAGCTATTCCATCCCCGTTGTCCATTGAGCCCGCTCTAAATAATCCCCCTTTTGCTGGGTTATTTCCAATGTAATCATAAAAAGCCAATTTTTCGGGAATTTTAGACCAAACTTCTGATAAACTCTTATTTTCGGCTAGTCCGGCACCAACCCTTCGATATATTTCTTGTTGGAAGTATCCTTGATCCCATTGATAACGAGTGGGACCAAATAATTCGATCGGGGTAGTTGCAGAGCCGTACCACATAGTTCCAGCAACAACAAAAGCTGCAAAAAAGACAGCAGCAATACTACTGGAAAGGACTGTTTCAATATTACCCATCCGTAATCCTTTATAGAGACGTTGGGGCGGGCGGACACTAAGATGGAATAGGCCCGCTAATATGCCCAACGTACCCGCTGCAATATGATGGGAGGCTATTCCTCCCGGAACAAAAGGATCAAAACCTTCCACTCCCCACGCAGGATTTACAGATTGTACTTTTCCGGTTAGTCCATAAGGATCGGACACCCATATTCCAGGACCATACAAGCCTGTTACATGAAATGCACCAAATCCAAAGCAAGCTAACCCTGAGAGAAATAAATGAATTCCAAAGATCTTGGGCAAATCTAAAGAGGGTTTCCCTGTACGTTCATCACAGAATATTTCGAGATCCCAATATACCCAATGCCAAATAGCTGCCAAGAAGCACAAACCAGAAAACACAATATGTGCCCCGGCTACACCTTCGTAACTCCAAATACCTGGATTCGTTATAGTACCTCCTGTAATACTCCAACCACCCCATGAGTTGGTTATTCCTAACCGAGTCATGAAGGGTATAACGAACATACCCTGTCTCCACATTGGATCAAGAACGGGGTCAGAGGGATCAAAAACGGCTAATTCGTAGAGAGCCATTGAACCAGCCCAACCAGAAACGAGAGCTGTATGCATTATATGTACAGCAAGCAACCGACCGGGATCATTCAATACGACGGTATGAACACGATACCAAGGCAAACCCATGGAAATACCCCTTTATCAAAGAAAAATAGACACTATGTAACTTTATCGCATTGGTAGAATATGCTATGGACCTCTCCCTTTCAATGGATTATTTCGGAGCAAGGGTTCATATTTTTTGAATTCCATTTCATTGGTAATAATGGAACAATTCCGTTCGTAGGAACAAAGATAAGCAGATCTATTCTATACCCGATAAGTACCAATACGCAATGGGGATTGGTCCCATTTTCTATGAGCGAATGCGTAGATACTTGGTCATTATTCGAACAGCTCGACCCATTCGTAAAAATTTTCCTTTATTTATTTCGTCTTACTCTAGAAACTTTATAATCTAAGGATAAAATACGACATTACGTTTCCACATCAAAGTAAAATATAGTACTTAACTCCCTTTTCTTTCAGTTGATGCCTATTGGTGTTCCAAAAGTACCTTTTCGGATTCCCGGAGAGGAAGATGCAGTTTGGGTTGACGTATAGTGCGACTTGTCAGACATATTGGGTCATATGGAATTTTCCCGTTCTCTCCCCCGGTCGAGATACCCTCTGTTTCGCCCAAAAAAATTGCTTGAACCACCAATTCAATAATTTGGAGCGTGAAGATCCTAGGGGGTCAAGATCAATATTAATATTATTAATTATCCAAATTTATGGTTGGCTTGGTTGGACCAATCCAATAAAATGAAGTATCCAGGCTCCGTTCAGAAAATACCCAGTTGGTAATCCAGATATGATTACCACTTGTATCCTAAACGATTACTTTATAACATATAGGCGATCTCAAACTAAACTGCCAATCAATGAAATAATATTGATTACTATGACTCCATCGAATATTTGTCGTAAGAAAGGCACGAAATGCGTTGAAAAAAAAAGTCATATCAAAAAAAGCGGTATTGGGATCGTTTGTCCTATATGTACAAATTGAAGTCGGGCGGATCTTTACCCGGAGTAGAACATAAACCTAAAATAATTAAATAATTGAGGAGGCCCATTCAGGAACAAGAAAATTACATCGTAATTTGGATTAGATTTCGATGAAACAATACATCAATGAGAGGTTAATTCAATAAGTTTATTGGATTCTTTTCTTTTTTACGGAGAGGCGAACAAAAAATAAAAAAACCTTTCTAAAAAAATAGACGAAAAAGCCCCTTTATTACATTAGGAGGTAGAAAAGTCCTACTATAAAAAAAGGAAGGCGGGCTGGAATCAACACATTGATTCTTTTTTCACAATTTTGTTTGAACCGTATGCACCAAAAGGTGCGTGTACGGTTCATAAGGGATAAATTTTTGTCCTAATCAACCGACTTCATCGAGAAAGATTACTTTTTTTAGGCCAAGGGGTTGATAGCGAGATCTCAAACCAACTTATCGGTCTGATGGTATATCTCAGTCTAGAGGACGAAACCCGGGATCTTTTTTTGTTTATAAACTCGCCCGGCGGGTGGGTAATCCCCGGAGTCGCAATTTATGATACTATGCAATTTGTGCCACCAGATGTACATACAATATGCATGGGATTAGCCGCTTCAATGGGATCTTTCCTCCTGGTCGGAGGAGAAATTACCAAACGTATAGCATTCCCTCACGCTTGGCGCCAATGCGTTTTTTTTATTTATATTTAAGAGAAAAAAGAAGACTATGCCTTCGCGATATGTAATATTAAATGAATAATAATATTCAGTAATAGTAGCATGGCACTTCGAGTTCGATATGAACAAACTCTTTTTGTTTTTTCATAACATGAAATTCTGTATCGGGCGAGTAATATGAGACTGACTAAAGGATATTCTGATTTTATCTTATCTATCCGGGGGTCATTTCAGCGTCACAAACTTTTTTGTTTTCACACCATAAGTATCTTTCGATCGAATATTTATGTTATGAAAGAGTACTAAAATGAAAAAAAAAAGATCTTTTTTTTACTTACTTTGATCGGATTAAAAAGAAACTTTGGGATTGCTGAATCACATATGAGATAAATTCTAAATATAGAAAGCAACGGAACCATCATAGTATTTTTCACTCCCCCGAAAAGAAGGGTGGTAAATGGGTCACTTAATCATTTGGAACGTATCCTATTTCCTTTTTTTGCTCGACGGAAAGGAAAAGTAAAGTCCACTGTGGAGCCGTATGCAATGCAAAAAAATGCCTGTACGGTTGCTCAATTATATAATATAAGAATTTTATTCTTGGTATTCTTTATCTTTGTCCGATCATATGAGATGAGATCAAGGAACCATTAATTATGTTATATCATCAGGGTAATGATCCACCAACCTGCTAGTTCTTTTTATGAGGCACAAACAGGAGAATTTGTCCTAGAAGCGGAAGAACTTCTGAAACTCCGCGAAACCCTCACAAGGGTTTATGTACAAAGAACGGGCAACCCATTGTGGGTTGTATCCGAAGATATGGAAAGGGATGTTTTTATGTCAGCAACAGAAGCCCAAGCTCATGGAATTGTTGATTTTGTAGCGGTCGAAAACACCGGGGATTTCGCGTAAATACGCGATTTTGAACCATAACTTGGATTCGGATGAACCTAAATTTCTTATTTTATCTTCTTACCTTACCGGGGTAAAATAGGGTAAGGTAAAAAGTAAAATCGAAATAATTCAGAATAATCTGGTTAGGATTGATCTAAACCAGCCCATTTTATATAGGATTTAGCATGCCAACTATTAAACAACTTATTAGAAACACAAGACAGCCAATAAAAAATGTAACAAAATCCCCCGCTCTTCGGGGATGTCCTCAGCGTCGAGGAACATGTACTAGGGTGTATGTGCGACTCGTTCAGATCATGAGTTGGAACTAAATTAAAGAACAATTTTTTCCAGTATCAATGACCAGCACGAATGAATATTCTGGAAGAATTCAATATATATCTAAAACTTTCGTTGTGCCATTATGTATTAAATTTATGGTTTCTATTGGTGCAAATCCAATCACCTCAATTGGAGATGAGAAGCAATTCCCCATTGGTAGCAAATGGTTATTCATTAAGCGGGGGAAACCATATTTAAGAAGCAAAAGAATTAGGCTCCCACTCTTGCAATAACGGACTAACAGGGTCAGTTACCTAGCCAACCTTTGTAATTAAATACCGTTACTGTATGGGTAGATCTCATTGTGAAAAGACCTATTACTAGATAATTCATGGGTAGAGTCAAAGAATGTGAACTGTACAAGTTACTAATAACATTTAACATTGATTACTGAGGGAAGGGGCTCCGGTGTATAGAGAGGACCTCACCGTTTAAGAAGCAACCATAGAAACGACGGAACCCACAATTTATCTATTTACCTTTGCTATTTATTGATACTTTATACTATATTCAACTTAATTTACAATTGACTATATTTAATTTATTTGTTGCTATTTAGTATCAATAAAATTTATTATTTCGTTTCGAGGTTAAATACCTGGAAAAATTGTGGTCGGGAAGGTCATAGTAGCAAAAGCCATTGGAATTTTTTTTATACATTGGAAGAATCCGTTTTGTTATTAATAGACCAGGAAAGGGAAAAAGAATGACTGAAAAAAAATAAATTAGTTATTCATCAAAGTTTCATTTGATTCAATGACCAGAATTAGACGAGGGTATGTAGCTCGGAGACGTAGAACAAAAATTCGTTTATTTGCATCAACTTTTCGAGGGACTCATTCAAGACTTACTCGAAGTACTATTCAACAGAAAATGAGAGCCTTGGTTTCTGCTCATCGGGATAGGGGCAGGCAAAAGAGAAATTTTCGCCGTTTGTGGATCAGCCGGATAAATGCAGCAATTCGTAAGATAGGGGTATCCTATAGTTATAGTAGATCAATACATGATCTGTACAAGAGGCAATCACTTCTTAATCGTAAAATACTTGCACAAATAGCAATATCAAATACGAATTGTCTTTATATGATTTCCAATAAGATTCTTAAGAAAGTATAGTATATTATTAGAAGGAATACACCATACTGATTTAAATGGGGCCCCGGAGAATTCGCTCCGGGAAGATAGGGTAGAAAATTTCTATGATAAATGGAATTAATTCAAAATATAGTTAAAAAGAATGAACACTAAAAAAAAAAATATAAAATGGATTTTTCTTACTCATTTTTTTCTTACGACGCGACAATCGAATTTTCATTCTCTCATTTTTTCGAATAAAAAAAATTCCTCAATAGAATCAAAATTCCAATCTGAACCCCAACTCAGATTGATTTTTGATTCTATTTATTTCTAGTTCGAGGACCCGTGGTTCTAGGAGTCGACTCAGTTCTCTCAAATTGTTTCTCATTATTAAGAAAAGGTAATAAAGATAAAATACGAGCTTGTTTTATAGCAACAGTAATTAATCGTTGTTGTTTCAAAGTCAACCTATTCACTCGTCTAGATAATATTTTTCCTTGTTCACTAATAAATCGACTAATTAAACTCATGTTTCTATAATCAATTCGATCCCCCGACCCAATTGGGGGCAAACGCCTACGAAAAGATCGCTTGGATTTAATAAAAAGTCGCTTGGATTTATCCATGGTTTATTCCTTATCTTTAAAATCCTATTTATAAATTCTAATTGAATTTGGGATCCGACCCAAATAGGATTCAATTTTTTTAGTTTATTTATTTTATTATGTATGTAATTATTAAATTATCTAATTTATTCTTGTTCCTTGTAGGGATTATACACGCGTTCAATTTTCTCTATTTCTTTATCTCCCCATGAATCGTATGCTTGTAACAATAGGGACAAAATTTTCTCAATTCTAATCGACTAGGCGTATTGTGTCGATTCTTTTGAGTAATATATCTGGAAATGCCCCGCGATTTCTTATTAATATCGTTTCGAACACAACTGTTACATTCCAAAATAACTCTTGTTCTGACATCTTTACCCTTAGCCATGAACCTCCCCCTTTTTTTGATATTCACTCAACTCTTCCATTTTTGATCCGAAACGAAGAAGAAAAAAAGAAGTTGCTGACTCGAAATTCAATTCTTAAATCTTCCATTTGCGGTCAATATCAATAGAGAAATAATAATAAGTAATACAAGAATTTCTAAATATAAATTAAATTCGTTTCGTTCTAAATACCAGTATTTTATTTACATATCTTGTATGCTGCCGCTGTCCTATATCCCTATTTGCATTTCTGCTCTCCCTCTATTAATTTAATTCCGACGGAACCTGGGTTTCGTTGCCGATGAATCTTCTTTGATTCTTTCTAACTTTTTTATCCAAAGAAAAAGGGAGCTTAGTCACAGAGAATTTATTGTATCTCGAATCTTATTCACACCTAGCTAGAATGAAAAAAATGGGAATGTCAACGCATCTGGGAATAAACGATTGATCTCAATCAATAGACCTGCTAAAGACCCAAACCATAGAGTGCTTAACACAGGTGCCACGGAGAGATATGTTTTTAGATCTCGCATTGAAAATACTCCTTTTTTATTGTAATAATATATAATCAGATAATCAGATACATGTGTCATTAAGGATCGCTTGTAGTTGTACGCATAATCCCTAAATAAAATGGATATATTGAATGACCCGGTAGATTTTATCTAATTTTTTTACAGAAAAAGACGCCCACTTACTTTCTGAACATTACCGATATTAATATATATCTATTTATTGTTAATTAATTTAATTGGATTTTTTTATTCTTTTATTATATGTGTTATATGAGAATATGTTATATGAGACGAAAAAGAAGAAATGGCAAGAGGTATATTAATCGAGGAAATTACGATGTGGAAAACAAGGCGGGGATTCTCTACAATGACACTGTAGGTCAATTGAAAGGGATGTAGCGCAGCTTGGTAGCGCGTTTGTTTTGGGTACAAAATGTCACAGGTTCAAATCCTGTCATCCCTATCTATTACTTCTCCCATGTGCAGTAATGAAGGATCAATTCAATTGAGATCAATGAAAATTGGACATACATAATCACATATGATACTATATGCATCCAAGATATTGTAGGGGGTTACAAGGAATTTCCTTTCTATACAGTCTTTTATTTTTATATTGTGATAAGGAAGCGCTCTTAGTTCAGTTTGGTAGAACGCGGGTCTCCAAAACCCGATGTCGTAGGTTCAAATCCTACAGAGCGTGCTTCTGTTCTTCTTGGGTGGGTCGAATTATAATAAAATTACTTTTATAACTCCAGCAGCAGCCCAAATTTGACCTCCTCCTTTCTTTAATCCGCAGGAGGTCAATAAAAAAAAAGAGGATAAGGCTTTTTTAATTAAAAAGAGATGTTACTTAATCAAAGGTCTAACTGATCACCGCGTCTGTATTGTAAATATGCAGTTACGAATAATCCAGCCAAAGTAATAGGAATTAAGCCTAACACGATTCCAAATAGTAAAACTTCAATCATTTCCATTTTTTTTTGAAAGGGGTGGATAAATAAAGGGGGGGTAATATCTATCTCTAAATATTAATCCAAATCATCCA